CCCCCCTTTTATTTCCTTAATTGAGTTTTGTTTAATTTTGATTAGGGCAAAGTTACTTAAAAACCTCCGCCTTCTTTAAAATATCCCGAACAGTTGCTGTAGGCTGAGCACCTCTTTCAAGAAAATATAGAATAGCGGGAACATTTAAACAACTTTGATTCTTTATCGGATCATAAAACCCCACTTTCCGAAGATCTCTTCCTTCTCTTCGGGATCGAACATCAATTGCAACGATTCGATAGACGGCTCACTGGGATAGATATTAAGTAAATGGACCCCCCCTAGAAACGTATAGGAAGTTTTCTCCTCGTACGGCTCGAGAAAAAATGCTTCGAGGTTTTGTCTATCTATAGAATTCTAATGAATTGTAAAAGGGTTGATAAAATCAATTAGACTAGGATTTAACTCAATTTTTTCTTCGTTCTTGATGAGAAAAAAAGAAAAAAGCATTTGTACTCATAACTCAAGTTGTATATTTTTCAAATATCTCAAAAGAAAATCAAATCTTTATCTTTAAGCAATTTATTTCATTTATTGAATAGTCTTTAATCCCCCCTTTTTGTCTCGTTTAACATATAAGCATCTAGTTGGATTTTTTACTTTAATTCTCATCCAGTTATTGAGACAATGGAAACGGGCTTTCCTTGTTCCGGGATCCTTTTCTTTGTTTTAAATCAGTGGGTTTAGACATTACTTCGGTGCTTCTTAATCCTTCCAACAAAATGGCAGCAACATACCCCTTTTGTTATTTCTTTCTATCTAAGGAATCATACGAATGGTTGATTCCCGCGTGATACACTTTGAATCGAAAGAGTTTTATCAATTCCAACCAAATTTCCTTTTAAATTTGAAACTTGACCGAATCGGATCCTTTCAATTTTTATATTAATGATATACTTACGAAGTTGTTCCAATTTATTGATTGGCATTAACCCTAGATCCTTGCCCCTGAAAGCTGAATCAATACTTTCTGCTCGAGCTCCATCATGTACTATAATTATAATATTACAACCCAACAAAAAGAGGGGTTCTACAACCGATGTCGGGCCAAGAGCACCTTCATTCCTATAAAAAATGGCGGATGTAAGAATAAGAATCCACACCGGATCGTGTCCTTCAAGTCGCACGTTGCTTTCTACCACATCGTTTCAAACGAAGTTTTACCATAACATTTAAATTCCTCTAATTTGGAGCCGGTATGGAATTGATTCAATTATGGAATCATGAATAGTCGTCGGTTCAGTCAGTACATAAACATAAAAATCTATACCCTTTTCTTCTATACATGACTGGTAAAGATTTTTATGAAGAAATCTTAGCAAGACCTCTTTATTGTATGAATGCAACTTTTTTATAAAAAAAAAAAACAAACTAACAGAAATCTAAAAATAACATAATTAATATAAATAACACAGATAAATAAATTATTTTTATCCCCGTATCTTCAAGCGACTCAATAGAAGAGATTATCCCATCTCCGAATTCTTTGAATACCAAAGATTCAACTGATAAAGAATCATTCATAATTTTTATAATCGAGAAAGTTTCGTCTTTCGACATCATTATGGGAATAAAGTTTTACAGTAAAGACTCCATTCGATCATCAGAAAAAAATCAAAATATATCTTTATTTTCGAATTGAACCATCAATGATTTAAAACGAATAAATAGATTGAACAAGAAACCCCATTACTCTTTTTATTCTTAATTTGATTAATCAAATGAAGCGGTAGGAATTTTTCGTATCTATCAGATAGGTTGAAGAACTGTCACTGTTGTGGATATTCTATATTAAATATTGAAATGCTTAAGAGATTACATTTCTTTTTCACAAAAACCGAATAGAAGGACTGTTGTCACTAAACCTTGTCACTGAAATAGACAGAAATCTAATAACAATACATATATATGTTAAACCAAGCATTTACTCATTTTATATATGTATTTTTTTTTTTATTTCTTTTGTTTAATCTGGAATGAAGTAATCGTTCTGCAATCTTGCCATAAAAAAAATGACTAAATATATTAATTATCTCATCTTAATCGTTACATAGATTTAGATTTCCAATTATTCATTAGAGCCAAAAACAAAATACCTATAAAGGGTCAAAAAAACATCAGTTACATATAGAACTTGATTCGATATTAATATTAATGAGATTCGGGCCGACACAAATATTTAAATGAATATCTTCCGTTTCGGATTAAGACCTATCCACTCCCCCCCAATTCTCTGGTACTGCTGAATCATAAATTAAAAAAGATCCCATTTACGGAAAGTGAACTATCTAGGGACAAAGATAAACAAGTACAGATTAAGCCCTTGTTCCTAATTTTTCTTTTCCCCTAACCCAACCAAGTCTTAAGAGACTTAATCTCGTTTTAAGAAACTTAATCCCATCAATCCCTTAAGCAGAACGCGTTATTTAGAAAAGGAACCCTTACTCTGGTAGAATGGATATGTCCTTGACCTGGGACGGAAGGATTCGAACCTCCGAAT